TTGTTCTTATTAAAATTTCGTTTCAAATTCGCTATCAGGTAGCGTGTTAATAATATAGACTGTTCCAACATTCCCTTGAAAAAAAAAGAGGGGGTTCCATTGGACTAAGAAGAGGGAAGGAAGAAAGCGAATTAGTATACTAATTCCTCATCCTCAAATGAGTCCTTCCCGTGGTAGGTTATTGTCCAAATAAAAATAAATAAGTAATTTTAGGAATGAAATCTTGGTAGAATTCGAAAAAACAAGCAGCAAGTACAAGGCAATAAAAAAAAAATACGTTTGATTAAACAAAAGGATTCGCAAATAACAGTGCTAAGGCTACAACTAATCCATAAATTGTTAAAGCTTCCATAAAAGCCAGACTAAGCAATAAAGTACCTCGTATTTTTCCCTCTGCCTCGGGTTGTCTTGCGATACCTTCTACAGCTTGCCCCGCGGCAGTACCTTGACCAACCCCAGGTCCAATAGAAGCAAGCCCAACAGCCAACCCAGCAGCAATAACGGAAGCGGCAGAAATCAATGGATTCATGATAAGTTCCTCGCACCAAAAAAAAATGGTTAATGATACAATCAACCAATAAATTTCGAACTATTCATTCTTTTTCTTGATTTAATCTCTTTATTCAATTATTCAATATTGAATTCCCAGTTCCAAACGAAAAGGAGGGATTTTGAGTGCAATCCCTTTTTTAGTGAAATCCCTATCGAAATCTCCAGGGCAGATTAGATATATCTTTTAGACGACCTATCTTTTAACGAATATCTAACTATATAAATAGTTAATATTGCATATACACGTCTTTCTTCCATAACGTAAACCAACTATTCGTATCTTAAATTCAATCGGATTCTAAAAAAATTTTTTAGATGCTGAAATATTCACAAAAAGAAAATTGAGTTATAGCCATTATTCCATTATTTATATATATATTCCATAAACTTAGTTTGATTTCACTCTTGTAAATAATAATAATCCATTTTTTTCTGAATCTCATTTTTTTTTTTTATTCTCTTCCTTATCATTATCCCACTTGGATACAATCAATCTAAATGGACAAATTCATTAGTCTGAATCATTGCATAGAAATATAAGTCTTTGTTTTCTTGTAAGTTATTTTATTATTATTTTTTTTTTATAATTTATTAATATTTTATTATTAGTCAATCTATTGAATTGAATAAAACCGAGTGAAATAGAAATAGCTCTATCTCTATAGAAAAAACCCTTTTTTAATCACATGTTGGAAACAACTCTTATTCAGATTATGACTCCTAAAATTGGATTGGAATTGAATGAACAAAATAATCAAGCAAAAAAAAAAATTGATTGGACGAAGGTATAAATGATTCAAACGAATTCTAGGAAAAAGATCGTTTAGGAAAAAACTTTTTTAGATTTATTTCCTTTTTGTTTTTACTATTCCTTTAGATCGTTATAAACTTTTTTTCTATTTATGTGTATATTTATGTTCACTAAGTATAAGTAGATTATCTTGAACAAGAATAGATTGCCTTAGACTATAAGATAAAAAAGTCTATTTCAAAACAAAATTCGTTAATGATGCCCCTCAATGGATTCGCCTATATAAGCCGCAGCTAAAGTTGCAAAAATAAGAGCTTGAATACCACTTGTAAATAACCCAAGGAACATGACAGGTATAGGAACCACTGAAGGTACTAAAGAAACAAGAACAACAACTACTAATTCATCCGCTAATATATTTCCGAAAAGTCGAAAGCTAAGTGATAAGGGTTTTGTGAAATCTTCTAAAATGTTAATGGGTAAAAGAATTGGAGTTGGTTGAATGTATTTACTGAAATAACCTAATCCTTTTTTGCTAAGGCCCGCATAAAAATAGGCTATTGACGTAAGTAAAGCTAAAGCAACGGTAGTATTTATATCATTCGTAGGTGCAGCTAACTCCCCATGAGGTAACTCTATAATCTTCCAAGGTAAAAGTGCACCCGCCCAATTAGAAACAAAAATAAATAGAAACATCGTTCCAATAAAGGGGACCCATGGGCCGTATTCCTCTCCGATCTGAGTTTGGCTCACATCTCGAATGAATTCAAGGACATATTCGAAGAAATTCTGACCGCCAGTTGGAATGGTTTGGGGGTTCCGAACAGTTACAATGGCTGAACCTAATAAGATAGCAATTACAACCCAAGAAGTAATAAGTACTTGGGCGTGTACTTGGAAACCTCCTATTTTCCAATAGAAATGCTGGCCTACTTCCACACCAGATATATCATATAACCCTTTTAGGATGTTGATGGAACATGATAGAACATTCATACTACCCCCTGAAAGAAAACTTTAAAAGGAATTATTTTGATTCAACCATCGTTTTTTTTATTTGCCTACTAAAATTGTATATTTTAAATACCAACAAATCACATAATATAGCTAGTTATTTTTATCTCTTTTGGACGATTGACAAATAGTAACCGATTATATATCCATAAATATATGGAGTTCACAAAATAATTTCTTTATCTTAATCTTATTATTAATCTATCTTATTATTAATCAGGAATTTCGTATATAGCTAGAACGACCCTCACAAATTGCAAATACTAATTTATTAAGAATTAATCGGATTGAAGCTATAGCGTCATCATTCGCTGGAATCGAAATATCTGCGAGATCCGGGTCACAGTTTGTATCAATTAAACAAATGGTTGGAATTCCCAAAGTGATACATTCCCGAAGAGCCGTATATTCTTCTTGCTGATCAACGAGTATTACAATATCGGGTAACCCTGTCATATATTTAATCCCACCCAGATATGTTTGCAAGTGAGCTAACTGTCTCTTCAATCGAGTCCCATCTCCTTTTGGAAGACGGTTGAGTCTACCGGTCTTTTGTTCCATTCTCAAGTCCCTGAACTTTTGAAGTCTAGTTTCTGTAGTAGACCAATTCGTTAAAATACCGCCGAGCCATTTTTTATTAACATAATGACACCGAGCCCTTATTGCAGCCCGGGCTACTGAATCCGCTGCTTTATTTTTGGTACCAACAATTAAGAATTGTTTTCTCTTGCTTGCTGCATCAAAAACTAAATCACAAGCTTCTGATAAAAAACGAGCAGTTCTAGTAAGATTTGTAATATGAATACCTTTACGTTTTGCAGAGATATAAGGGGCCATTCTTGGGTTCCATTTTCTAGTACCATGACCAAAATGAACTCCCGCTTTCATCATCTCTTCTAAATTAATGTTCCAATATCGTTTTATCATTTCTACCCACACTTCCTCTCTCTCTCTTTCTTTTTCAAACAAAGAAAAAGAGAGAGGGGGTACCCTGAAATAAATAATTGTTCCGATGGAACCTTATCTTTTCCCGGAGATTGGATGTTGATATACGATCCAAGCAATTAATTTCATCCTATTCCTTATTTTCTTTATTACTATTAATAAATCACATGGAACAAATCACAGGACCACGATTAATTAAAATAAAAGGATGAATCCGCTCTTAGGAATCATTAAATCCTAGAAATGCTTATTCTGATGTATCATAGAAATTTCTTGAAATGCAAGAACCAAATAACTCTCTCTGGTGGAATAAAAAATCTCTATCTCTAAATTCCCCCTCGAATAAATTCTTCTTTTTGCTGTTCAAAGGCATCTTTTTATGTTTCCTTGAGCCTTGCACGAATCTTTTGAATCCGGTACCGACGGGTATCATACCGCCTAGAACAACGTTTTCTTTTAGGCCTTTCAACCAATCGATACGACCGCGGAGAGCAGCTTTTGCTAAAACGCGAGCAGTTTCTTGAAAACTCGCCTCGGATATGAAACTTTGAGTATTCAGAGATGCTCGCGTTATTCCCAATAATATGGGTCGGTAACAGATGGCTTCTTCCAAAGCGCGTCCCGTTCGTTCTGCTCGGAACAATCCAATTAGTTCTCCGGGTGAAAAAACATTAGACATTCCGTCTTCTGAAACCAATACTTTTGATGTTATTTGCCGTACAATAATTTCTATATGCCTATTATGGATCTGCACCCCTTGAGATCGATAAACTTTTTGGATCTTATTAACCAAAGAGATACGACTTTGCACGATAGTTAACTCAGCACCAATCAAGAATCCCCAAGGAATTCCAAAAATTCTTGTTATACACTCGTTCCAACCCTCAACTCTCTTTTCTAGGTTTATCGATATTGAATCAATTGAACGTACTTCTAACACTTGTTCCACTTTTGGAAGACCCTGCGTTATATCACCAGATCGCGATTTTTCATATATAAATGTAACTAATGTAGCTCCTTCGTAAAGGATTTCTCCATAATGGCCATGAACGGTTGCTCCTGGCGTGGCCAAATAAGGCTGAGCCGATCTTATTACTACAGAGTCAATGTGAACAATTATAACTTGACCCGATTTTAGATGTGGTCCGCTTTTGGCAATACATACATTTTCACAAATAAATTGTCCCAGTCTAATTATTGTGAAGAAAGATTCACAATCATTAGGATGATAATTATGATGGAGAAAATACCAATTCAAAGTGAATGGATTCAAAACACTCTTACTGCATGGATCGGGATTAACAATTCTCCCGGTTTCATCCATTAAATAATATTTAAGTACTTGAAAAGTCTCTTTTAAATTGTCAAGTTTCAAATATTTAGTTATGGAGATCTGATTATGAGTTATTAAATTGAAATGGTTTAATAAATCAAAATTTGCAATTTGAAGGGCTGTTCCTAATGGGCCCAACGAATTTTGAATTGAAATTATAGGATCTCTTTTAATTGATTCTTTTATTACATTGTAATCTTTTACATGATTGAATGCATCCATTCGAAAACAATTAGATGATGACAAAATTAGCAAAAATTGACATTCCTTATTTCTATTCAATAACGTACTAATAGTTCCGTGATTTTGTTTAAGTGATTGTTGAATCCTTGCCTTGGAATAACTGGGATAAAATGGATTAATATTGGTGGGATCTGATCCATTATTAGAGATCGGTCCGAAACC